TAATATCTTGGAAATTTTAGTATTCCGGCGTTTTGTAATTTTTTTAGCCCTTGTTTTTAGGTTAATATATTTAGGGATTTAAAAAATATTTGTGTGTTATATATAATATGTGATGGCATAAGTCAACTCTTATTACAACTTGTTGACTTTGATACGTTTGGCCTGTCCTCTCTGGTTTTGGGGTTTGACAGAGACACAGGATTTGCCGGGCGTAGGGGGTAAGGGGGTTTGTCGCGCAAAAACGGGGGGCACATAGTATAATGGTGTATTGAGTAAGGATATGTTATGCACTTGAGATAAATATATGTAATTCTTGAGTTATGTCTTTCAATCATTAAGTTATATTATCTGTAACCACTATGTTCCACCTTAAGTTGTCATTGGGTTTGCATTCTGAGATGTATATGAAAGAAAACCAAGAAGAGCTACGTTATGCATATAAAAGAACGCTCGGCTTGGTGGGTAACGAGACATATGTACTACACCATTAATCAAATGCCAGTATAATTATCCGAAAGTGGGATGATGGATATTATGGACCTGAAATAGGAACCAAATGCCAGTAATAGTTCACTAAGTGTAACCTCACAATTATTGCCCTTGATTCTATCATTAATAATTAACACTTATATAAACTGGTTGGTGGTTTCTTATTACATTAATATTGTATATATAAATCTTAATTGATTAAACAAGGTAAAAATCTGAGAACAATGATATTGGGACGCTCCCATGAGTTTAATTTTAATTAATTTTTTAGTGAGTTTATAATAGAATGTGAATGTACTTTACATAATTAATATTACTTGTGTGGTCTAAATATTTTATTGGTGATTATACATGAATGTACTAATACATTAATGTAATATTATGCATATTATGTACTACACCATACGCAGCACTGCAGAAAATAGTTTAATTTAGAATTCTGGCTTTGGGAGCCAGGGGTGAGAGTTAAAATCTCTTTTTTCTGGAGGCACTAGGGGGGATTTTAACCTCCGATCTTCGGATTACAAGACCGATGCTTTAAAACTAAGCTACTAGGGCAGGCTCATTCGAGTGCTTTATTTTCTAGTCAACCGGCTAGGGGAATTAAAACTAGGAATAGGGCAAAGTATAGGACTGATGCAATTTGTCCAATAATAATGAATGGGTGTTCTACTGGTATCCCTCCAATTCATGTTAGGATAATTATGTCTGCGACCAGGGTTCAGAAGAGGAATTGGGTGATTGGTCGGAATGTTAGTCCTCGCTGTTTTGATGTGTGTAAAATTGGTACTACTATTAATACTAGGATGGAGAATAGGAGGGCCAGGACCCCTCCTAGTTTGTTAGGGATGGATCGAAGGATGGCGTAGGCGAATAGGAAGTACCATTCGGGCTTGATGTGAGGTGGAGTGACTAGTGGATTTGCTGGGGTAAAGTTTTCTGGGTCTCCTAATAGGTTAGGAGAAAATAGTGCTAGGGATGTAAGTGCTAGTAGTATCACTACAAAACCTAGGAGGTCTTTGTAGGAAAAGTATGGGTGGAAGGAGATTTTGTCTGCGTCGGAGTTTAGTCCTATTGGGTTGTTTGACCCTGTTTCGTGAAGAAACAGCAGGTGAAGAATGGTTGCTGCCGCGACGATAAATGGAAGTAGGAAGTGGAAGGCAAAGAATCGTGTAAGGGTTGCATTATCTACTGAGAAACCTCCTCAGATTCACTGCACTAGGGCATTTCCTACATATGGGACAGCTGAAAGGAGGTTTGTGATGACTGTGGCGCCTCAGAAGGATATTTGTCCTCATGGGAGGACGTAGCCGACGAAGGCTGTTATTATTACTAGGAGAAATAGGATTACTCCGATGTTTCAGGTTTCTTTGTACAGGTATGATCCGTAGTATAGGCCTCGAGCAATGTGGAGGTAAAGGCAGATGAAAAAGAAGGATGCTCCGTTTGCATGTATATTTCGGATGAGTCATCCGTAGTTAACGTCACGGCAGATGTGGGCCACTGAGGAGAAGGCTGTGGAGATGTCGGAGGTGTAGTGTATTGCTAGAAATAGTCCTGTTAGGATTTGGGTAATCAAGCATAGTCCTAGTAGTGATCCAAAGTTTCATCATACTGAGATGTTGGATGGAGCTGGGAGGTCGATTAGTGCGTCGTTGGCGATTTTAATAAGGGGGTGTGTTTTTCGTAGGCTTGCCATTAATGGGTTCTTATAGTTGAATAACAACGGTGGCTCTTCAAGTCACTGGTCTCGGTTAGAATCCGAGTGGGAATTATGACTTATCTTGTGTCTTTGTTATTGATAGCTTTAATTATTGGTTTGGTTGCTGTGGCCTCTAACCCTGCACCTTATTTTGCTGCTCTTGGTTTGGTGATGGCAGCGGGGGTTGGGTGCGGGGTGTTAGTTAGTCATGGTGGGTCTTTTTTGTCTTTGGTTCTCTTTTTAATTTATTTGGGGGGCATGCTTGTGGTGTTTGCATATTCGGCGGCTTTGGCTGCTGAGCCTTTTCCTGAAGCTTGGGGTGACCGCTCTGTGGTTGGGTATGTTTTAGTTTATTTGTTTGGTGTTGGGTTAATGGTTAGTTTGTTTTGAGATGGGTGGTATGAGGGGTCTTGAGTGGTTGTTGATGGCCTGAAGGAGTTTTCTGTGTTGCGGGGGGATACTAGTGGGGTTGCTGAGATATATTCGTCTGGTGGTGGAATGTTAGTTATTTGTGCGTGGGTATTGCTTTTAACTTTGTTTGTGGTGTTGGAGTTAACTCGGGGTTTGGGCCGCGGGACTCTTCGGGCGGTTTAAATTGTGGCTAGGAGAACGGCTAGGGCTGTGGAGAGTAGGAAGATTGTTAGGTAGGTTTTGATTATTCCTCGTTGGGCGTCACTAACGGTTTTGGCCATTTTAATTTGAGCTGAAGAGGCCCCTTTTGGTCCTGCGGCTTCAAATCATGTTTGGTCTACTATTTGGGTGGCGGCTAGTTGGCCGAGGGTTAAGTTTAGTTTTGGCACTAGTCGGTGGGTGATTGCTGGGAAGTAGCCTAGTATGTTGGAGAAGTGGTGTAGTTGGGTTGTTGGGTGGATTTTAAATTGTTTATTGGTCAGGGCAGTGAGTTCTATGGCTGTTAATAATCCGATAATTGTCACTGCGATGGCGGCTATTTTGAGGGTTGTGGGTATAGTTATGGTTGGTGTTTTTAAGGGTAGGAAGTTGGATGTGATGATAAGGCCTGCGATGATGCTTCCTCAAGCAAGTCGTTTGATGGGGTTAATTACTGATGGGTCGTTTTCGTTAATAGGTGAAAGTGGTAGGAATCGGGGTGTTCCTATGTTGACGAAGAAGACTACTCGGAAACTGTATACGGCGGTGAAGGAGGTGGCGATGAGTGTGATGGTTAGGGCTCAGGCGTTTAGGTAGGAGGTATTTAAGGCTTCGATGATGGCGTCTTTTGAAAAGAATCCGGCTAGAAAGGGGGTTCCTGTGAGTGCTAGGCTGCCGATTGTTAGGCATGTTGAGGTAAAGGGTATAAGATTTTGTAAGCCTCCTATTTTTCGGATATCTTGTTCATCGTTGAGGCTGTGGATAATTGATCCTGAGCACAGGAATAATATTGCCTTGAAGAAGGCGTGTGTACAGATGTGAAGGAATGCTAGTTGTGGCTGATTAAGCCCGATTGTTACTATTATTAGTCCTAGTTGGCTTGATGTAGAGAAGGCTACAATTTTTTTGATGTCGTTTTGGGTTAGGGCACAGGCAGCTGTAAATAGGGTGGTTAGGGCTCCTAAGCATAGGCAAATTGTCAGGGCGAGTTTGTTGTTTTCTATGATTGGGTGGAGTCGGATTAGAAGGAAGATTCCGGCCACAACTATAGTGCTGGAGTGGAGTAGGGCAGAGACTGGTGTGGGGCCCTCCATGGCGGAGGGAAGTCATGGGTGGAGCCCAAATTGGGCAGATTTTCCAGTTGCTGCCAGGATAAGGCCAATTAGTGGGAGGGTTGTATCAAAGTCTTTTGATAGGAAGAAGATTTGTTGAATCTCCCATGAGTTTAGGTTTATTGCAAATCAGGCTATGGTTATGATTAGTCCGATGTCACCTACTCGGTTGTAGATTACGGCTTGTAGGGCTGCTGTGTTGGCGTCTGCTCGCCCGTATCATCAGCCAATGAGGAGGAATGATATGATTCCGACTCCTTCCCATCCAATAAATAGTTGGAATATGTTGTTGGCTGTTACTAGGATAATCATAGCCACTAAGAATAATAGTAGGTATTTAAAGAAACGGTTCATGTATGGGTCGGAGTGTATATATCAAGATGCGAATTCGAGGATGGATCAGGTTACGTAAAGGGCAATAGGGGTGAAGATAAGTGAGTAGTGGTCAAATTTGAAGCTGATGTTGATGTCAAATATTGTGGTGTTTATTCAGTGTCAGTTTGTGACGATGGTCTCAGTGCCTTGATCAAGGAATAGTATGAGTGGGAGAAGGCTAATAAAGAATGCGGAGCTTACAGCGGTTTTGACGTGCAGTGTTGCTCATTTGGGGCTTAGAGGGTTTGGATTTAGTGAGGTGAGTAGGGGGTAAATTAAAATAATGATGACTAGGATTAGTGAAGAGGATAGGATTAAGGGTGTTGGGTGCATAGCTCCCACTTGGATTTGCACCAAGAGTTTTTGGTTCCTAAGACCAATGGATGAGCTGTTATCCTTTGGAAGCGCGAGAAAGCCACGGAGTTTAACCGTGGGTTGTAAGTATTAGCAGTGCTTATTGCCTCGGGCCTATCTCGGTGAGTAAGAGGATTTTAACCTCTATCTTTAGAATCACAATCTAATATTTTTAGTTAAACTATACTTACTAGTAGCACCAGCCTCATATGAGTTCTGGTTTTGTTACTAGGAGGATGACTGGGATGAGGTGAAGTGTTATTAACAGGTGTTCTCGGGTGTGGAATGGGGGTAAGCCTACGATGTGGCTTGGTGCCGGGCCTCGTTGAGATATGAGGAATAGGTAGAGGGAGTAGCCGGCTGTAATTAATGTTCCGACCCCGGTGAGTGCAATAGTTCATGGGGATCAGTTAAATAGTGTGGTGATGATCATAAGTTCCCCTATAAGATTAGGGAGAGGTGGAAGGGCCAGGTTAGCTAGGTTGGCGATGAATCATCAGACTGCTGTTAGGGGGAAGATTATTTGTAATCCTCGTGCAAGGATCATGGTTCGACTATGTGTTCGTTCGTAGGCGGTGTTGGCTAGGCAGAATAGTGCGGAAGATACGAGACCATGGGCAATTATTAAAATGATTGCTCCGGTGAATCCCCATGGGGTTTGGATAAGGATTCCCCCTGCGACCAGCCCTATATGACTTACTGAGGAATAGGCGATTAATGATTTTAAGTCTGTTTGGCGTAAGCAGATAGATCCGGTTATGATGATGCCTCATAGGGCTAAGATAATGAAGGGGTAGGCGAGTTCTTTGGAAAGAGGGTCTAGTATTACTATTATTCGTATTATTCCATAGCCTCCTAGTTTGAGGAGAACTGCGGCTAGGACTATGGATCCGGCTACGGGGGCTTCAACGTGTGCTTTCGGTAATCAGAGGTGGACGCCATAGAGGGGCATTTTTACTAAGAATGCGATTAAGCATGCCGCTCATCAGAATTTGTGGCCTCAGGAGTTGAGGGCTAAGGGCTGGGAGTACTGTAAAATTAACATAGATAGTGTCCCAGTTGATTGTTGGAGGAGAAGGAGGGCCACTAAAAGTGGTAATGACCCAGCTAGTGTATAGAAAAGGAAGTAGGTTCCGGCGTTTAGGCGTTCAGTTTGGTTTCCTCAGCGGGTGATGATGATGAGGGTGGGGATGAGTGTGGCTTCGAATATGACGTAGAATAGAATAATTTCGGTAGCACCAAATGCTATGATTAGGAAAGTTTGTAGTGAGGTTAGGAGGGTGATGTATAGTCGTTGTCGGGTGATTGGCTCTGGGCTAATGTGATTTTGGCTGGCTAGAATTATTAGGGGGAGAAGTCAGCATGTAAGAGTAAGAAGGGGGGTGGATAGTGGGTCTGTGGCCATATACATGTTCGAAGCTGTTCAGCCGGTTTCTGATGTTCATTTTAATCAGGTGAGGCTGGTGAGTGCAATGAGAAGACTATGTGTGGTTGTTGTTGCTCATAGTCATTTGGGAGAGGATAATCAGATTGTTGGGAAGAGCATGATTGTTGGAATTAGGATTTTTAGCATTGTAGAAGATTAAGGTTTTGGAGGCGATCAGTTCCGTGAGTTCGGGCTGTGGCGACCAGGAGGGCAAGGCCTGCGCTTGCTTCACAGGCGGAAAAAGCTAGTAGAAGTATAGGGGCTGCTGAGAATCCTGTGGATTCGAATTGTAGGGCCCAGAGGGCTAGTGCAATAAATAGTGATAGTATTATTCCTTCTAGGCATAATAGGGCCGATAGTAGGTGGGTTCGGTGAAATGCGAGGCCTATGAGTCCGAGAATAAATGCTGAGGTAAAGCTGAAGTGAACGGGTGTCATAAGGGGGTCGTGGAATTTAACCACGATTTTCTGAGCCGAAATCAGAGGTCTTGTTTTGGACTAACTCCCTATTCTGCTCATTCTAGGCCTCCTTGTGTTCACTCATAAACTAGTCCTAGTGTTAGGAGAATAAGGACTGCTGTGGCCCAGAAAAAGGTTCCGGCGGGGTTATAGAGTTGATCACCTCAGGGCAGGGGAAGGAGAAGAGCAATCTCTAGGTCAAATAAAAGGAATAGGATGGCTACCAGGAAGAATCGAATGGAGAATGGCAGTCGAGCGGATCCAAGAGGGTCGAAGCCGCATTCGTATGGTGAGAGTTTTTCTGCGTCGGGATTTATTTGTGGGAGTCAAAAGGACACGACTGCTAGCACGAGGGATAGGGCAATTGTGATAATTAAAATGGTGGTAATTAAGTTCATTACCTTTCCTTGGGGTTTAACCAAGACTGGGTGATTGGAAGTCACTCGTACTAGCGCTTAATACTAGAAAGATTATGAGCCTCATCAGTAGATGGATACGTAGAGGAAAAGTCAGACTACGTCGACAAAGTGTCAGTATCATGCGGCGGCTTCGAAACCAAAGTGGTGTTCAGATGTGAAATGGTATTGGATTTGGCGGAGAAAGCAGACGGCTAAAAATGATGATCCAATAATAACATGAAGTCCGTGGAATCCTGTGGCTACAAAGAATGTGGATCCATAGACCCCGTCTGCGATTGTAAATGGCGCTTCGTAGTACTCTATGGCCTGAAGGGCTGTAAAATAAAGTCCTAGGAGGATGGTTAGTGCGAGGGCTTGGATAGCCTGTTTTCGCTCACCTTCTATGAGGCTGTGGTGTGCTCATGTTACTGTGACTCCGGATGCCAGAAGTACGGCTGTGTTAAGAAGGGGGACTTCGAAGGGGTCAAGTGTAATAATTCCTGTTGGGGGCCAGCATCCTCCTAGTTCTGGCGTTGGTGCCAGGCTTGAGTGGTAGAAGGCTCAGAAAAATCCAAGGAAGAAGAAGACTTCGGATGTGATGAATAGGATTATTCCGTATCGTAAGCCTTTTTGTACGGGGGGCGTGTGGTGACCTTGGAAGGTTCCTTCTCGAATGATGTCTCGTCATCATTGATATATGGTAAGGAGCAACAGGACTATTCCAAGGGTTATAAGTGTGGTTGAGTGAAAGTGAAACCAGATCGCTAGACCGGATGTCATTAAAAGAGCTCCGATTGCGCCAGTTAGGGGTCATGGGCTTGGATCAACCATATGATATGCGTGTGCTTGGTGGGCCATTAAACGTTCTCTTGCAGGTAGAGGCTGAGGAGGAGGACAAATACGTAGGCTTGGATTATTGCGACTGCAACTTCTAGAAGTGTTAGCAGGAAGAGAACAGTGGCTGTTAGGACTGCTACGGTTGGCATCATAGGGAGTAGAACAAATACGGCGGTAGCAATGAGTTGAATTAGAAGGTGTCCGGCAGTTAAGTTGGCTGTTAACCGGACGCCAAGAGCTAAGGGGCGGATAAATAGGCTAATTGTTTCGATAATAATTAGCACTGGGATCAGTGGAATTGGGGTTCCTTCCGGGAGGAGGTGGCCTAGAGCAATCGTTGGTTGGTTGCGCATTCCAATAATGACTGTTGCAAGTCATAGTGGTACGGCAAATCCTATGTTAAGTGATAGTTGTGTTGTAGGGGTAAAGGTGTATGGGAGGAGTCCGAGCATGTTAATGGTGATGAGAAAAACTATTAAAGAGGCTAATAGTAGGGCCCATTTATGGCCCCCGATGTTGAGGGGAAGCATAAGTTGGCTGGTAAAGCGGTTAATTAGTCATCCTTGAATGGTGATAAGTCGGTTGTTAACCCATCGTGAGGATGGGGAGGGGTATAGAACTCAGGGTAGTGCAATTGCAATGGCAATTAGGGGGATTCCCAGGTAGGATGGGCTCGCAAATTGGTCGAAGAAGCTTATTGCCATGGTCAGTCTCAGGGTTCAGTTTTGTGTGCTTCAGCACTTAGAGGGGCGGGCTCATTTGGTGAAGTATGGTTTATGACTTTAGTTGGGATAATGGTGAGAAAAATTGCTCACGAGAATACTAAGATTGCAAATCAAGGGGCGGGATTTAATTGGGGCATTTCACTAGAGGTGGTTGGGAGGCACCAATCTTTGGCTTAAAAGGCCAACGCTGTAGCCCAAATTTAGCTTCCTAGTGAGGCGTCTTCTAGCATTAGTGTGGATCAGTTCTCGAAGTGTTCTAGTGGCACTGCCTCAACTACGATTGGTATAAAGCTGTGGTTTGCTCCGCAGATTTCGGAGCATTGTCCATAGAACACTCCTGGTCGGGAGGCAATAAAGGCGGTTTGATTAAGACGTCCAGGCACTGCATCTATTTTTACTCCTAGGGCTGGGACGGCTCAGGAGTGTAAGACGTCTTCGGCCGAGACGAGGACGCGAATTGGGGACTCCATTGGGACTACCATTCGGTGGTCTGTCTCTAGGAGACGGAATTGTCCGGGGGTGAGGTCTTGGGTTGGAATTATGTAGGAGTCAAAGCTCAGGCTTTCGTAGTCAGTGTACTCATAGCTTCAGTACCACTGATGTCCTATGGCTTTAATTGTTAAGTGGGGGTCATTAATCTCGTCTATAAGATACAAAATCCGTAACGATGGTAGGGCGATTAAAATAAGAATAACGGCCGGGAGGATGGTTCATACGATTTCGATCTCCTGCGAGTCTAAGATATACTTGTTAGTGAGCTTTGTTGAAACCATTGCAACAATAATATAGAGTACTAGGGTGCTAATTAAAAACACAATTATTAAAGCATGATCGTGGAAGTGGAGAAGTTCTTCTATAACGGGTGACGCCGCGTCTTGGAATCCTAGTTGTGTGGGATGTGCCATTAAGCCCGTGGGCTTAAGACATGCAGGAGTTTAACCTACTATTTCACCTTGACAAAGTGATGTAATTTACAAGTTTACTAATGTCTTATAAGGAAGTGACAGAGTGGCTATGTGGCTGGCTTGAAACCAGCATATGGGGGTTCAATTCCTCCCTTCCTCGGTTAATTTGATTGAACTTGAACAAATGCTGGCTCTTCAAATGTGTGGTATGGTGGTGGACATCCGTGGAGTCACTCTACATTTGTTGTGGTTAGTTCGACTGATAAAACTTCTCGCTTAGCGGCAAAGGCTTCTCATAAGATAAACAAGAACATGATTACTGCTACTAGCGAGATGAGGGATCCAATAGAAGAAACTGTATTTCATAGGGTGTAAGCGTCCGGGTAGTCTGAGTATCGTCGTGGCATTCCTGCTAAGCCTAGGAAGTGTTGTGGGAAGAATGTGAGGTTGACCCCCACAAATATAACCCCGAAGTGAATTTTTGTTCAGGTGCTGTGTAGGGTAAATCCGGTGAATAGTGGAAATCAGTGTACAAAGCCTGCTATAATTGCGAATACAGCACCCATTGATAGGACATAATGGAAGTGGGCTACTACGTAGTATGTGTCATGAAGAACGATGTCAAGGGATGAGTTGGATAGGACAATTCCCGTCAACCCTCCAACTGTAAATAGGAAAATGAAGCCAAGGGCTCACAATATTGGTGTTTCTCATTTAATTGAGCCTCCATGGAGTGTCGCCAGTCAGCTGAAGACTTTTACGCCTGTGGGGATGGCAATAATTATTGTTGCTGATGTAAAATATGCTCGTGTGTCTACATCTATCCCAACTGTGAATATATGGTGAGCCCATACGATGAACCCCAGAAGGCCAATAGCCATCATTGCTCATACCATTCCTATGTAGCCAAACGGTTCTTTTTTGCCAGCATAGTAAGCCACTACGTGGGAAATGATTCCAAAGCCTGGGAGGATTAAAATATATACTTCTGGGTGCCCGAAGAATCAGAATAGGTGTTGATACAGAATTGGGTCTCCTCCTCCTGCTGGGTCAAAGAAAGTTGTATTTAAGTTTCGGTCTGTTAGAAGCATTGTAATTCCGGCTGCTAGGACTGGTAGGGATAGCAAGAGAAGGACTGCTGTAACTAATACGGACCACACAAATAGCGGTGTCTGGTATTGGGAGATGGCTGGGGGTTTCATATTGATAGTTGTGGTAATAAAATTAATTGCCCCTAAAATGGATGACACACCAGCTAAGTGCAGGGAGAAGATAGTTAGGTCTACGGATGCTCCCGCGTGAGCTAAGTTACCTGCTAGTGGTGGGTAAACAGTTCATCCTGTCCCGGCTCCGGCTTCTACGCCAGACGAGGCCAGGAGTAAAAGGAAAGATGGGGGGAGGAGTCAGAAACTTATGTTGTTTATTCGTGGGAATGCCATATCTGGGGCCCCGATTATTAGGGGCACTAGTCAGTTACCAAAGCCCCCAATGAGAATTGGCATTACTATAAAGAAAATTATAACAAAGGCATGTGCAGTAACAATAACATTGTAAATCTGGTCATCACCAAGGAGTGACCCGGGTTGGTTTAGTTCAGCGCGGATTAGTAGACTGAGAGCAGTACCGACTATTCCGGCTCAGGCACCAAATACGAGGTAGAGGGTGCCAATGTCTTTGTGGTTAGTAGAAAAGAATCAGCGCGTGATTGCCACAGGTAGGATGGCCGAAGTTAGGTGGTGGGTTGTAGCCCCGAAGATAGAGGTTTAAGTCCTCTTCCTATCATAGCTCCGTGGTGAAGAACATATTAGATTGCAAATCTGAAGACGCAGATTAACGTCTGCCGGGGCTTTCCCGCCTTACTCGGGCTAACGGCGGGAAAGTAGATGAATGCTCGCTGGTTTGAGCGCTTAGCTGTTAACTAAGAGTTTGTAGGATCGAGGCCTTCTCATCTAGTAAGGCTTTAGCTTAATTAAAGTGTCTGATTTGCATTCAGAAGATGCGGGATAAAGTCCCGCAAGTCTTAGACAGAGGCAGGGACTAGGAGATTTTCACTCCTGCTTAGAGCTTTGAAGGCTCTCGGTCTGGGTTATCCTAAGTCCCTAGGCGGTTAATGCCATGATGGAGGGGGTAACTGGTAATAGGCCAAGGGTTGTTGTTGTGAATAGGGCCAGTGCAAGTGTTAGCTGGGTGGTTTGGGTTCGTCATGGTGTTGTGGCGTTGGCCGTGCTTGGGGAGATAGTTAGAGTTATTGCGTAGCATAGTCGCAGATAAAAGTATAGACTTAGCAGGGCGGCCAGGGCTATAATTGTTGCGGTGGCTGGGAGGTCTTGTTTTGCTAGTTCTTGCAGAATTAATCATTTTGGCATAAATCCTGTGAGTGGGGGAAGCCCCCCTAGTGATAGTAGGGCTATGGCTGTGGTTGCTGTTAGGATTGGGCTTTTTGATCATGTTGCTGTTAGGGAGTTGATTTTTGTGGTAGATGCCATTTTTAGTGATAAGAAGGCTGTGGATGTTATGAAGATGTAAAGTCCAAGGGTAATTAGGGTGAGTTGGGGGGAGTATTGTAGGATGATTACTATTCATCCCATGTGTGCGATTGATGAGTAGGCTAGGATTTTACGTAGTTGGGTCTGATTAAGTCCTCCTCATCCCCCCACGAGGGTTGAGAATAGGCCTAGGGCTGTGAGTAGCGTTGGATTGGTGTTTGGGGCTACTTGAATGATTAGTGCGAATGGGGCTAGTTTTTGTCATGTGGAGAGGATTAGTCCTGTTGTCAGGTCAAGTCCTTGTAGTACTTCTGGTATTCAAAAGTGTATTGGTGCAAGGCCTACTTTTAGCGCTAGGGCGGTAATAGTTATAGTCGAAGCAAGGGGGTGTGAGAGGTTGTTGATGTCCCATTCTCCCGTTATTCATGCATTTGTGGTGGCTGCAAATAAAATTATTGCTGCTGCGGTGGCTTGGGTGAGGAAATATTTGGTGGTTGCTTCAACTGCTCGTGGGTGGTGTTGTTGCGCTATTAGGGGGAGGATTGCCAGGGTATTAATCTCTAACCCTATTCAAGCAAGTAGTCAGTGGGAACTGGCGAAGGTTAGGGTGGTTCCTAGCCCTAAACTAGAGAGGAGAATTATAAGTACATAAGGGTTCATTGACAAGGGAGGGATTTTAACCGTCATGTTCGGGGTATGGGCCCGAAAGCTTAATTAGCTGACCTTGTCGTAGGAAGTGGTGTAAAGGAAGCACCTGGAGTTTTGATCTCCTGGGTATGGGTTCGATTCCCTTCTTTCTAGGAACTGGAGGGGCTTTAACCCTCATAAGCCACTCTATCAAAGTGGTCCTTGGGCATTCAGGCACGGTTCCTTGTTAGAGTTGTGGGGGGAGTCCTGCAAATGCAATTGGTAGGGCGGTGTGTCACAATACTAGGGCTAGGGTTAGGGGGAGAAAGTTTTTTCACACTAGATGTATAAGTTGATCATATCGGAACCGTGGGTAGGAGGCTCGGACTCATAGGAAAACGATGGAGAGGAGTGCGGCTTTGGTCATTAGGTTAATTGTTGTTAGTTCTGGAATAATTGGTGTGTGGGAGGCTCCAAGGAATAGGATGGCGGATAGGGTGTTTATTAACAGGATGTTAGCGTATTCAGCTAGGAAAAATAAGGCGAATGGGCCTCCTGCGTATTCTACGTTAAATCCGGAGACCAGTTCGGATTCACCTTCAGTCAGGTCGAATGGTGCTCGGTTTGTTTCTGCTAGTGTTGAAATGTATCATATTGCAGCTAGGGGTCAGGCTGGGATTAGGAGTCAGATGGCTTCTTGGGTAATATTAAATGTTTGAAGTGTGTACCCTCCTGAAAAGATAATAATTGATAGAAGGATAAGTCCTAGGCTCACTTCGTAGGAAATTGTTTGGGCTACGGCCCGCAAGGCGCCAATGAGTGCATATTTTGAATTTGATGCCCACCCTGACCCGAGGATGGAGTAAACTGCTAGGCTGGATATGGCTAGGACAAATAAAATTCCAAGGTTGAGATCAGTGACTGGGTGTGGTATTGGTATGGGTGCTCATAGAGTTAAGGCTAGTGTCAAAGCTAGTATGGGGGCCGCTAAAAATAGGATTGGTGATGATGTTGATGGACGGATTGGTTCTTTAATAAATAGTTTTACTCCATCGGCGATTGGTTGGAGAAGTCCGTATGGCCCAACGATGTTGGGGCCTTTTCGTAGTTGCATATACCCTAACACTTTTCGTTCGATTAGTGTTAAGAATGCTACGGCTAGGAGAACTGGCACAATATATGCGAGGGGGTTAATTAGGTGAGTTAGTAGAGTGTTTAGCATAAACTAAGAAGAGGATTTGAACCTCTGGTTGAAAGGGCTTAGGCCTTTTGCAATTACCATGCTCTGCCATCTTAGTGTGGCCTTATTTAGGCGAGTATGTTGGTTCTCCCTTTGTTTGATTTAGTTGTTTTCATCAATTAGGGGTGGGGCGCACTTTTAGCGTTGGCCCCCTTTTTCCGGTCCTTTCGTACTAGGAAAAAAAACATTACAGATAGAAACTGACCTGGATTGCTCCGGTCTGAACTCAGATCACGTAGGACTTTAATCGTTGAACAAACGAACCCTTAATAGCGGCTGCACCATTAGGATGTCCTGATCCAACATCGAGGTCGTAAACCCTCTCGTCGATATGGACTCTGGGAGGGGATTGCGCTGTTATCCCTAGGGTAACTTGGTCCGTTGATCGGCCTTAGTGGGCCGGATCATGTTTGGTCAGATTTTCTGTGACTTTGAAATGTCTTTCTTGGTTTTAAGCTTTATTGGCTCAGTCCACATGGAGGATATTTTATTCTCCGCGGTCGCCCCAACCGAAGGTAAAATCCCATGTTTCACTAGGTTTATGCTATTTATTGAGTTGTTTAAACGTGATTGGGTTTGTACCTTAAGCTCCAAAGGGTCTTCTCGTCTTGTAGTTGCATACCCGCTTCTGCACGGGTAGATCAATTTCACTGACTTGAAAGGGGAGACAGCTAAGCCCTCGTTTGGCCATTCATACAGGTCTTCATTTAAAAGACAAGTGATTGCGCTACCTTTGCACGGTCAAAATACCGCGGCCGTTGAACTTGTGGTCACTGGGCAGGCTGGACCTCCTATACTTTGAGGTTTGCAGGAGGCGATGTTTTTGGTAAACAGGCGAGGCTTGTGTTTGCCGAGTTCCTTCCCTTTCTTTTAGTCTTTCCCTGGTGGCACTCCGGTGTGGGGTTAACGATTTTGGTGCTGTGAGGTTTTCTTGAATTTATTTGTTTTTACGCTTCCCTCTTTTTTTGGGTTCGTTGATTGCCAGTGGTTGGTCCGATCTGGTTTACACTTGTGCCGAGGAGGGGATGGGTCCCCTTGTTACTCATTTTAGCATAGTTTCTTCCATGTTGGCATGGAGTGGCCTAATAGATTTAGGGGAGTAAGATTTTTTATCAGAATAATAAACTTTTTGTCGTTTGAGCTTTAACGCTTTCTGTTCAGATGGCTGCTTTTAGGCCCACTGAGACGACGTGTTTTGTGAAGTATGATCTTTATCCTCCTGTATAAGATTGTATTCTTTGTTAAAGGGGCTGTACCCCCTATAACTAACTCTCGTGTTTCGCTTATTTGCGTTGATTAGATGTTGCTTGGTTCGCTTAAGGGGCACGAGGCTGAACTTCTATTCATTTTTTAGGCAACCAGCTATCACCAAGTTCGGTAGGTCTGTCACCTCTACCCGGGGATCTTCCCACTCTTTTGCCACAGAGACGGGTTGGCCCACGTTGGCTGTCCCGGGGTAGCTCACTTGGTTTCGGGGTTTCAGACTAAAGGTCTCTTTGCCTGGGTATACTGGCTAAATCATGATGCAAAAGGTACGAGGTTGAGTCTCTGCTTTTTAGTGCTTGCATGGGTTATTTCATTACTTTTTCAGCTTTCCCTTGCGGTACTTTTTCTATTGCTTATGGGCACCTTTTCCGTCTCCCGTACTAAGGTGGAAAAATGGTTTAGTTTGTAGGTTGCGGTTGTGTTGTGTTATTTATGTTGTTTAGTTATTTTGGTTATTAAGCTAGCTGTTTGGCTCAGGGCGATCCAACTTGCATGGATGTCTTCTCGGTGTAAGGGAGATGCTTAACTATCTCAGCCACGTCCTGGGTTTGATCCAAGTGCACCTTCCGGTACACTTACCATGTTACGACTTGCCTCCCCTTGTCGATGCTTTGGTGTTAAATACGTTTGTTGCGGTTTGACAGGGGAGAGTGACGGGCGGTGTGTACGCGCCTCAGAGCCGGGTTCAAAAGGACACTCTATTTCCTTTTTACTACTAAATCCTCCTTCGAGCATTAGTTTTCATAATGCTGTTCGTGTTATTCTGTGGTAGAAAATGTAGCCCATTTCTTCCCACCTCGTGCGCTACACCTCGACCTGACGTTTTGGGTTGTGCCCATTTTGCTTACTGTTGGACCTTCACAGGGTAAGCTGACGACGGCGGTATATAGGCGGGGATAACTAGAAGTGGTGAGGTTTAACGGGGGTTATCGGTTCTAGAACAGGCTCCTCTAGGGGGATCTGAGGCACCGCCAAGTCCTTTGGGTTTCAAGCTGACGCTCGTAGTACCCTGGCGGACGTTTATTGTGATAAAACGTCTAGGTTTATGGCTGGGCATAGTGGGGTATCTAATCCCAGTTTGTTTCTCAGCTTTCGTGGGGTCAGGTGGATTGGTATTGAAGCTACTTTCGTGTTTGGACTTCGGACGCTCAGTAGCGTATGACGGCCAAGAGGCCCTTTGGCTTTAATTTTTGCTCTCCTTAACCACCCTTTACGCCGTGTTTATCAACTAGGGCCTCTCGTATAACCGCGGTGGCTGGCACGAGTTTTACCGGCCCTCTTAGCACTGCCTAAGTCAAGCTTTTGCTCATGGCTTAATGTTTATCACTGCTGAATTCCCTTGGGGGTGTGGCGTGGCAAGGCGTCTTGGGCTAAAAGTTGTGCCTGATGCCTGCTCCTCGTCCCCGGGCGGGGGATTAAGGGCATCCTCACGGGGCTGCGGAGACTTGCATGTGTAAGTTGTGCTAAAGCTGATAGTAAAGTCAGGACCAAGCCTTTGTGCATGCGGAACTTTTTAGGGCTCATCTTAGCATCTTCAGTGCTATGCTTTATGTTAAGCTACGCTAGC